AAGGGCCTTTAACCAAAGTAAAAGATTACTTCGTTCTTGATAGTTATTTACTTACTCAGTGGATAGGAACATACTCTGGATCAGAATCATGGGGAGTACTTCTTGATCATTTCTACGAATGTAAAGCCCAAATTTGAATTCCTTTTATGTACAGAAATATCCTCTTGGATAACTTACATAATCTCAATTACTAATCCTTTGTGTATCTTGGTCTTCCTAACCATCCACTCATTTTTTCTTTCAAAAACCTCCCGTTGTGGAAATCCATCTATGGTAATAGACAGTAAAAACTCCATACAGGTGATCTTTTGAACCCGCTTCAAGCTATCATGACAATTCACGAATCTTGGGGTAAACAATCTCTCTTGCTTATGTTTACTTTTTTCACCATTTGATTCTTGTACATAGGAAATGAGACTCAACTTTTTTACTGCAAATTTAGAAGCCGTTTTCTTTCACTCATATAACTATCTGGTTTAGTTCATCAACTCAAATGCTGAAGAAAAATAAAAAAATATATATAGTCAATCAAATCTTTTTATCCTTGTTTCTAGAAAGAAAAGAATTTGGATCAATTTTAGGTCTCACCGAATCACACGTAGAGATATTGATAACACACATAGAGCTAATGGTATTTCATAACTAATTGATTGAGCAGCTGCCCGTAGACCACCTAAAAAGGAATATTTATTATTCGATCCATACCCCGCCATAAGAAGTCCAACGGGAGCAATACTTGAAATGGCAATCCAGAAAAAAACACCAATACTAAGATCGGCTAGAACAAGGTGATCACCAAAAGGAATTACTGAATAACTTAGAAAGATAGATATTACTGCTATGGATGGTCCGATACTGAATAAACGAGTATCTCCTGTAGATGGAATAAGGTTCTCTTTCAAAAGTAGTTTTGTCCCATCTGCTAGAGCTTGAAGAATTCCTAAAGGGCCGGCATATTCAGGCCCAATACGTTGTTGTATTCCTGCAGATATTTCTCTTTCTAACCAAACAATTACTAGTACACCTATTGTGATTCCTAATACAAGAGTCAAAATAGGGACAAGCATCCATATGATCCCATAGACTTCTTTTAAGGATTCCAATTTGGAAAAAGAATTGATAGTCTCTATTTCTGTTGTATCAATTATCATTTCAACGATCAACTTCTCCCATAATGATATCTATGCTACCTAGTATTGTCATAATATCAGCCAATTTCATTCTTTTAACTAACTGAGGAAGAATTTGCAAATTGATAAAACCTGGTGGGCGAATTTTCCATCTCCAAGGAAAAACGCTCTGATCTCCTATCAGAAAAATCCCCAATTCGCCTTTTGGGGCTTCAACTCTCACATAAAGTTCTTGTTTCGACAATTCAAAAGTTGGAGAAGGCTTTTTACTAATAAACCGATATTCAAAATCATTCCATTCAGGATCTTTTAATCTGTCAAAACGTCGCATTTCTAAATTTTCGTAAGGCCCTCCTGGAATTCCTTCCAGAGCCTGTTGAATAATCTTTATGGATTCTGTCATTTCACCGATTCGTACTAAATAACGAGCTAATGAATCCCCTTCTCGTTGCCATTGAACCTGCCAATCAAATTCGTCGTAAGACTCATAATGATCAACTTTACGAAGATCCCATTCTATTCCGGAAGCTCGTAGCATTGGTCCCGATAAACCCCAATTTAATGCCTCGTCTCTCCCAATAATGCCTACGCCTTCAACTCGTTCTAAAAAAATAGGATTCCGGGTAATAAGTTTTTGATACTCAGCAACCCCTGTTAAAAAATAATCGCAAAAATCCAAACATTTATCTATCCAGCCATAGGGTAGATCGGCAGCCACTCCTCCAATACGAAAATAATTATGCATCATTCGCATACCGGTGGCAGCTTCGAATAGGTCATATATCAATTCTCTTTCTCGAAAAATATAGAAGAAAGGGGTCTGTGCACCAATATCCGCCATAAAAGGACCGAGCCATAACAAATGAGAAGCTATCCGACTCAACTCCAACATAATGACTCTGATATAGCTAGCCCTTTTAGGTACTTGAATATTGCCTAATTGTTCGGGTCCATTTATGGTTATTGCTTCTGTGAACATAGTAGCTAAATAATCCCAACGTGTTACATAAGGCAAATATTGTATAATTGTTCGGTTTTCCGCAATTTTCTCCATCCCTCTATGTAAATAACCCAAGATTGGTTCGCAGTCGACAACATCTTCACCATCTAGAGTAACGATGAGTCGAAGAACACCGTGCATTGATGGGTGCTGAGGCCCCATATTGACTATCATGAGGTCTTTTCTTGTAGTTGGTGCAGTCATAAGTTTTTTAACGATTCATTCTTCCATGAATTACTGAAAGTGAAAAGAAGTTCATCAAAATTTAATCGAAACATATAAGTGAAAATGAAATAACTCTTCAAATTAATCAAATTAACGAGTTTTTGTCTCTCGAATGTCCAACTTATTAATTAATTCTTTATAACGTACTCTATTTTTTTTTGCCAAATAAGCTAGCAGTCGTTGACGTTTTCCCAAAATTTTCTTCAAACCTCTCTGAGATAAATAGTCTTTTTTGTGCAATTCTAAATGTGAAGTAAGTCTCCGTATCTTATTGGTGAAATTGAATACTTGAAATTCAACAGATCCTTTCTTTTCTTCTTGAGAAATAACTGAAATGACAGACTTTTTTACCATAAATGAATTGCCCCTTTCTTTATTTTACAGATATGGATTTTTTTCGAATTTTATTGATCAGTAATAATAATGCCAGTAATTTGAACGTGGTATATAGACTTAATTTCTTTATGAACCTCTAATTTTATTTTTATCAATTCCAATAAATTAATCAAATTAAAAATTTGATTCAGATAGGAATCCAAAAAGGTGGTAGGTACGTTTTTTCATTCACAAAAGCGAATAATTGAAACCGAAAATCCTAAAATGAAGAAGATTCTGTTGATTCATTTCTAGATCTAATCAATACCTTATTTTATTGATTTAGTATCGTCTACTCGAATTAGATTAGAATGAGATGTAAAACAGGGCATGTTCGCATTTGTTTGCTTTCAGATACTCTATATGAGACAGGGTATATAGTACTATCAATTAATTTTCAATCGTGGATACATATGTATCCTTAAGATACTGAAACGGCTACCATTATTGGTATCAAACCAATAACGATTCATACAAGCTAAATCTTCTAATCGATAATTAGGCCAAAGAAAGAACTTAAATTTAATTAATTCATTTTTATCTTTATAAAGGGGTTTCCTTTCATCCAAAAATTTATTCCAGTTTTTTACATTGGTTTCGTTGCAAAATACTGAATTTCTATCGACGACATTCCAATTCAAAGAATTAAAAAAACTTCGAATTCTCAATTCTCTACGACGTCTAGACCATAAAATATTTTCAGGAACAAGCAAATCAAAATGAATTTTTTCTGTATTTATTCTTTGAGTTTGAGGTTGCAGAATGAATTCGTCAAAATTCTTTTTATCAACATATCTTTGTTCTCGGTATCTTTGATTAGTTTGGTGTTTACTTTTATGAACCAATGAAATACCTATAGTTTGATACATAATAAATTGTCCATTATTTTTTCCAGACAACCGAATAGGTTCGATAATCAATACCCCCTTCTTCATCAAGTCTGTAAGAGGTAAATTTGCCTGAATCAGCATTATATCCAAACGCATTTCTCTCCTTTGAATTGACGATATAGTAATTTTGGTTGGATTTATCAGTCGAAGCAGGAGACAATATACCTTGATATTTTCGAACATTCTTTGATTCAAAGCATCGTTCCATTTCAATTGAAAAAGCAAATAACGTTTCAAGAACAAATCTAGTTCTGCTTCCGTGTTGCTTTTGTATTGTTTTTTATTTTTACCCTTTTTTGTGTCTGATTCCACGTAATCTTTTTCAAGATCGTTTTGATGTTTTGAAAAAACAGGGCTCAGATTTCTTTTGTTTTCTATATCTGATCCACGCTCTCTTTGACTTGGGGGTTCTTTTGCTTCTTGACTTCGATTCTTTATTTTTTTATTTGATGGTAGAAAAAAGTTTTGTTTTTGGTTTTTATTTTGACTAACATTTTCATTTGTATTCAAATTAAAAAGAAGGAATTTGCTTGGTATAATCCACGGTTTTATTTTATAGACATTATAAAGTAGTACAAATTCTGGGAAGAACCAAAATTCCAGATTCAATATGGGACGATTAAATATTTTTTCATTCATTCCCATCCAATCAAAAAAGACTTTTTTCGAATTTTTTTGAGTTTTTTCTGGATTTTGATGAGTTGTAAGATAAAAAACCCCTTTTTTCTCAATTTTATCAATTATTTGATAATTATTAATACCAATTTTAGCATTTGGATTGCTGTTGGTATTGATCTTAACCCAGGCCTCAATATCTCCTTTTTGTCTAAGAGAAAAATGGATAATTTTCCAATCAAAATATTTTCTATCGAGATTTCTTTCTATATCTAGAATATTGCCCTTTCTTAGATAATTATTGATATGAAGATTGCCGGGCATATCAACAAAGTTGTGTTTGGACGTGTTGGAATTATACGAAATTTCTAAGTTCTTCTTTACTTGAAAGGGTAATCTAGAAAAAAAAGAGTCACTTTTATTTTCATAATTAATCGATTTATATGCTAAAAGACCGTATCTATAACATTTTTGAAAATTATCTTTTTGGTTTGATAATGAATAGAGTTCCGAATCATTTTCTTTTTTGTAATGAATTAATTGGTCTTTTTCATATGAATTCCATTTGTTTAAGTTTCTACTTTTATTTTGAGCCATACAACTTTGATTAACCCTAGTTCGCCATTTTTTTGGCATTAATCTAGACCATCTAATCTGAGATAAATCGTATTGATAATGCCATCTTAACCAGTTTTTCCATTGATTGATTCTATAACTCTGAAGTTTCTTATGTTTTAATTCCGAATGAAATATTCCTAGTGTTTTAAAATAGTCCTTTATTTTAGTCTTAAGGAAACAAGACGTTGTGTTATATTGAAGAACAGATCTAAATTTAGACAAATTAATAACTTGGGTTTGTGATAATTTGTAAAATACATATGCTTGTGACAAGTAGGATAAATCACAAAAAATATGTGAATTTTTCTTACTAATATTATAAAATGACTTTTTTATAGTCGAAATAAAGATAAAGTTAATTTTTTTTTTATTATTAATTTTTTCTTGATTTATTTCATTATTGGAGATGAATTTCTCAATCAATTTGTTTGTTGATTCAAGAAAGAGTTGTGTAGTAATTCTAGGAATATTAATGATAGATAAAAATAGATCGATGTATAATCTTTGAATGAATAATTTGAGAAAATAATGGAATTTCCATATTACTCGAGTATTTCTGCTTTTTAATATTTGGAAAATTTTTTTTGTTGATTCGAATTTTTTAATATTATTTGTTTTATTAGGACTAATGTCTATTTCTGGAGTTACTTTCTTTTTATCTTTTGTAATTCTTTCTATTTGATTTTTTATTGTACTTGTTCTATCAGTCAAATCCTTCATTTTTGTTTCTATCAGTGACGAATTTGGCCAATTTACAGATTCAATTTGACTAAATGATTCGTTAATTATTTGATTACTAATTAGATAATCTTTTTCTTTTTTTGTTTCATTCGATTCAGATATTTCTTTGAATCTAAATAATACAATTGGATTTACTTTTGAAAGTTCTTTTTTTATTTTTTTTTGAAATCCAATACTTTTGATAAACCATTTTTTGGTTTCTTTTGAAACTCTTCTAAATAATTTTGCTTTTAAAATTTTTAGAGTTATAAAATATTTCTTTTTGAATTTTCCAATTTTTTTTTCGAGTTCCTTAAAAATGGGCTCAAAAAAGGAAGGGCGCTTTCGGGGAGAACCGAAGGGAAGTTCAGCTTCCATTCCCCAAACTGTTAAAAAACAAAAATCATCTTTTTGTTTTTGCTTTTTCATTAGCTCTCCGCGGGAGGGGTACAGTTTAGATATATGCCAAGGTTTCAGACAAAAAGGAAATAAAATTTTGATCTGAATCCCGTCTCTCAACCAATCTTTGGGAAATTCTGTTTCTGATAATTGAACACCATTATAAGTACATTTAATCTGCATTTCTCTATTCCATTCCTGCAAATCTTCAGACCATTCAGGAAGTTGCAAGAATAACATACGCCCGATATTTTTGGCTATTATCAATGAAGGTAATAGAATATATTTTCGAAGAATTGATTGAGTTATTAACATGTAACCTCTTATTATTTGCGCAAAAGGAATGTTATCCCAGGTTTCTGCGATCGCTATCCGTGCTTGTTCCTTTCTTTTGTTATCCTCTTTTTTGTCCTTTTGTTTTTTCTCTTCTCTTTTTGTTTGTTCTTCTCTAGACTCTAGAATCTCGAATCCTCCCTCCTTACCTGTCCAATTTCGAAAAATTGGTTTAATTAGTTCAGAGATATCAAAAGAAAAAAGACGTAGGGGGGTTATTCTGTCGACAAAAAGGGGGGAATGTACATTTGCTTGAAATAGTTTCGAAATAACTGTTTTGCGCCTTTGAGCCCGCATAGAGCCTTTAATTATACTTCGCCGAAAATCTGATTGTTGCGAATAGCTTATTAAAGCCACTTCCTCTTCATGATCGTTAGTCGCGTTGTTGTCAGTAAAAATAACTACACGTTTGGCTTTTCTTGAACGAAGTTGATGATCAATTGATGCGCGATCTTTAAATTCACCCATTTGTTGGTCCAATTCGGTGATTAATTTATGGGACCAGCGAGGTACTTTTTTACTGATTTCTTTTATTCCAATCGATTTTTTTCCCGATTTTGTCTCATTAGGATCAATTGCATTGAATACAAATTTGACAAATTTAGTTCTTTTTTCTGAATTCGCTCTTCTCTGTTTTTGGTCTGAAAATAAAGAAAGACCTTTCAAATTTAAACTTGATTTTGGTTCGTTACCTAATTCATTGATTAAAGTTAAGAACTCGTCAATTTCTGTTGATAATGGTTTTTTATCAATCGTATACGCTTTTTGTTCAAATTCTTGGTAATCAATATTCGGAAGAAAGATAGTATGAATCCTATTTAGTCTAACTCTTTCTTTCCAATTTTCTAGCAAAGTATTGTTTATGATTGAAGATGAAACCCTTTTTTTTATTGTTCCTCGATATGGTCCATTTAATAAAGGATCATACATTTTAGGCACGTATTCTTTTTTAGTATCATCATTACACAATCTAGTCCTTGTTTCGAGTATATCCAGAGAAAGAGATTCCTTGTCTAGAATTTCAAGTCGATTTAAAAATTCCTTATTCAGATTATTACTTTTTTGTTTGGTGGTAGAAACCCACTGATTGTCCAGTTCATTAGGGAGCGTTTTTTGGAGTGACAATAGGGGTATCTTTCTTTTTATCATTTTCCAAAAAGTTGATAAACTTGGCGGGTATGTAAAAGATATTCTT